CATATTTCAAGAAAGAGTATCTCTTGTTTTTCATTCCCATTCCCATAAGAATGAATACTATGATTTGCATTTCGAACAGGCATGGATACGGCATCTATAGGGTAGCTTCCATCTTTAGAGTTATTTGTAGGTTTCATACGATATCCCCGATCTCTCTTGATTTGTAATCCAATACACAAATCAATTGGTTCCGTCAGGGTAGCTATATGCTGTGTTGTGTCAACTATTTCCACCGAAGGTGGTGAGATGATATCTTGAGCGGTTACGTATCTAGGACCCTTTACGCAAATGGCTGCGTCTCTAACTCCATATAGAGTACTTCTCAATACAATTTCTTTCAAATTTATTAAAATTTCGTGGACTGATTCTTTAATACCTACTATTGTAAAATATTCATGGGGTACCTTCTCAGATTTTGCGCGTGTGATACATGTTCCTTCTATTTCTCCAAGTAAAGCCCTTCGCATGGCAATACCGATGGTATCGGCTTGACCTTTCATAAGCGGGGACAGAATGAAACGACCATAATAAAGACGCTTACTGTCTATTCTTGATTCAACACATTTCCACTGTAGTGTTCGAGTAGACCCGGCTACTTCCTCTCGAACCATACTAATATTATTCTTTAGATTAGATCATTGAATCATTTATTTCTCTTGAAATCCTTTTAATTCTTATTTCTACACACGTCTTTTTTTAGGGGGTCGACATCCATTATGTGGCATAGGTGTTACATCGCGCACGAAACTTAATAGTATACCACTTCTACGAATGGCTCGTAATGCTGCATCTCTTCCGAGACCAGGGCCTTTTATCATAACTTCTGCTCGTTGCATACCCTGATCAACTACCGTACGAATAGCATTTACTGCTGCTGCTTGAGCAGCATAGGGTGTCCCCCTTCTTGTGCCCTTGAATCCAGAAGTACCCGCGGAGGCCCAAGAAACTACCCGACCTCGTACGTCTGTAATAGTTACAATGGTATTGTTGAAACTTGCTTGAACATGAATAACTCCTTTTGGTATTCTACGTCCGTTCTTACGTGAACCAATACGCCCATTCTTACGTGAACCGATTCTTGGTATAGGTTTTGTCATATTTTATCATCTCATAAATATAAGTCATAAATATACAGAAAGATGCGGAGATATCCATCTCATGTTAAAACGGATTCTTTCTTTTTTTATATGGGTCCTTCTTTTCTTTATCGAAAATTATTTTTTATATTTTAGAAGGATTACCCTTGTCTCTGCTTATGTCTCGGATTGGAACAAATCACTATAATCCGTCCGCGCCTGCGAATCAGTCTACATTTTTCACAAATTTTACGAATAGAAGCCCTTATTTTCATATTTCTCATTCCTTTTTTGTTCTTTCATTCTAGGTAACTCCTTGAGTTATCAACTAACGGGGGAAGGGTTATATAAAACTCGCTCTCTATTTCACAAATAAATGGGAAGTTATAGATAAAATTAGGATAATGGGGGGAGAGGATCACCATATATAACACAAAATTTCTCCCCCAATTTTTTCGAGTCGAGCTTCTCGGTCTGTCATTATACCTCGAGAAGTAGAAAGAATTACAATCCCCATTCCGCCTAAAATCTTAGGAATTCCTTGATAGTTGGAATAGATTCGTAGACCGGGTCGGCTGATACGTTTTAAAATAGTTCTATATATTTCCTTTCTAGTCCTTCTATGTCGCAGGGTTAAAACCAAGAAAGATTTGTTATTTTCCTGATGTTTCCGAACATTTTCAATAAAACCTTCTCGTAGAAGTATTTTAACAATGTTTTCGGTAATATTAGTAGATGCTATTCGAACCGTTCCTTTTTTATCCATGTCAGCATTTCTTATAGAAGTTATTATATCGGCAATAGTATCCTTACCCATGACGAACTATAATTATTTGTACCCCCTAATTTTAATATAATCAACATGTTTGTTTTTTTGAATTATTAAAATAAAATTAATTTAATATTATTTAATATTAATATAAATTTATATATATTTATTAATTAAAAGTATATGCGTGAGACATAATCCAATCTACTAACTTGACCGATTTTAGATACCTCACTACATCATAGTCTAATCTACTAGTATTTATAATACTTCGGGAGCTAATGAAACTATTTTAGTAAAATTCAACTGTCTCAATTCCCGAGCGATCGCGCCAAAAACTCGAGTTCCTTTTGGATTTCCTTCTTGATCAATAACAACCGCAGCATTGTCATCATATCGTATGATCATACCGTTGTTACGTTTGAGTTCTTTACATGTACGTACAATTACAGCCCTAATCACTTCTGATCTTTCTAGAGGCATATTTGGTATTGCTTCTTTGATTACGGCAACAACAACGTCACCAATATGAGCATATTGTTGATTACCAGCTCCTATGATTCGAATACACATCAATTTTCGAGCTCCGCTATTATCCGCTACATTCAAAAGGGTCTGAGGTTGAATCATATCATTTTTTTTATCTGTTATTTCACTGCAAAGGATAAAGAAAAAAATAAATATTGCCTGTCCAGAAATAAATAAACCTATATTTTTTCATCATCAATACCCCTTTTTTATTTCTACATCCCTATCACACAATAACGAATTGAGTTCGTATAGGCATTTTGCACGCAGCTATTGAAATAGCTGCTCTGGCTACAGTTTCTGATACCCCGCCCATTTCATAAAGTAGTCGACCTGGTTTAACAACGGATACCCAATATTCTGGGGCTCCCTTCCCCGAACCCATACGTGTTTCCGCGGGTCTTACTGTAACAGGTTTGTCGGGAAATATACGTACCCATATTTTTCCGCCACGACGCGCATATCGTGTCATTGCTCTTCGTCCTGCTTCTATTTGTCTAGCCGTGATCCAAGCGGGCTCAAGTGCCTGAAGAGCGTATCTGCCGAAACAAATATGATTGCCTCGACAAGATATTCCCTTCATTCTTCCTCTATGTTGTTTACGAAATTTGGTTCTTTTTGGGTTATAGTTGATGGTTGTTTCTTAAATTAATTCCACCTCTATTACAAAACCGGACATGAGAGTTTCTTCTCATCCGGCTCCTCACGAATGAAATGATTCATTAATATTACTGCGGATACACATGTATTTAATAAAATAAATAATATACAATACACTACACTTAGACTTAGTAATGTAATGGGATTTATTGAAATTTAATTTGTTATATTTGTTATATAGTATTGTTATATAGTAAGAGTAAGCTGTATATACCATACAACCGGACATTTATATATATATATATTTTTTTTCATATTTATAGAATGTTTCTTTATATAACATATAATGTAATGAATTCTTATTTTTTTCCTATTGAATCGTGCCAAAATATTGTAATTCAATAACTAAAACTAAAGGTTTCGCGGGCGAATATTGACTCTTTCCTTCTTCATTCGTAGGGTCAATTCATGACTTTTTAGAATAAATCAATAAATCAATTTGTTCTTGGTTCGTTCCGCCATCCCACCCAATGAATAATTAAGATTCGTTTTCAAGAGAATCTTATATAATCACAGGTTCTGTCGTTCCCATAGCCTCTTCGTTAATGGTTAGGCCCGAACTCCGCAATGGAGCCCCCGACAAAATGCGTTCCCGAGTCAATTTCCTTAGTTTCTATTAACCCGAGGCTCTTTATCTTTATTATCTTTATTATTTATATCAGTATCGGTATTGATGCTTTATTACACTGCCTTTTGTGAGATAATTCATAGACCATACATATTTGGAATCATATATCATTGATACTTTTGTTCTCTCTTTCTATCATCCTTCCATTTATCCACATCCCTCCTTTTTTTTTTGCTTTGCAACCTATAATCAGATTTCTATTTTATTTTTTTGAAAAAATTTCAGTTGCTACAACTATATGATCGATCCAGTCATATAGTGACTGTTTTTTGGAATCTCGACAATACGAAGCAATAAGTTGGTTATTAGTTTATATAGTTAGTAAGTTCATAGTGGGGGTTAGTCATTTTTTTTTAATCCCAACTATAAACGAACTCTAAAAAAACTAACGAGTCACACACTAAGCATAGCAATTATATTAAATTAAATGGTCAATCGAATTTTTATTAAATCTTATAGAATTAGAATTGCTCATTTTTGTTTGATTTAACGTAAAAAGGATGAAAACAGTTTGTCATTTTCTTTTTTTGTTCTATTGTTGGGCAGGCCGGCAAGACAAATAAAGGTCCATTATTTATTATTCCTCGTCCACAAATATCCAAATTTTTATGCCTAATACTCCATAGATAGTTCGAATTGTATAGGAACAATGATCAATTTTAGCGCGAATTGTTTGTAGAGGAACCCTACCCTCTCTGATCCATTCGACACGTGCAATTTCTTTTCCGTCGATACGCCCTGCGATTTGCACTTGAATTCCTTTTGTATCCGTTTGTTCAGTTAATTCAATAGCTTTTTTCATTGCCTTTCGAAATGAAACTCTATTTTTTAATTGTAAAGCTATATATTCTGCAAGAATATTAGGTTGTCCATAAGGTTTTTCAACTCTTGTGATAGCAATGTTGAGTCTCCGATTCATAGAATGAAACTTCTTTTGTACATTCATCTGTAATTCTTCGATTCCTCGTGCTCGGCCTTCTATTAATAAGTTTGGGAATCCAATATAGATTATGACTTGGATCAAATCGATTCTTTTTTTAATTTCGATACGTGCAATTCCTTCGAAACCCGAAGGCGTTTTCTTATTTTTTTGTACATAATTCTTGATACAATTCCGTATTTTTTCATCTTCTTGTATACCCGCGGAATAATTTTTTGGTTGTGCGAACCAAAAGGAATGATGACTTTGGGTTGTACCAAGTCTGAAACCGAGTGGATTTATTTTTTGTCCCATATTTTTATTTTTATATTATCTTTCCATACCTATGAATCTTTAGATTTATCCTTCAATACAATTGTTATATGACAAGTAGGTCTTTTTATTGGATAACTACGTCCTCGAGCCCGAGGTCTTAACTTTTTCACAATAGTACCCCCATTGACTTCAGCTTTACTAATAAATAAATGAGCTTCGTTTAAGCCCATGTTATGGATAGCATTTGCTGCTGCAGAATAAACCAATTTCAAAATGGGAAAAGATGCTCGATAAGGCATGAGTTCTAGTATCATAAGTGTTTCCTCATAGGAGCGCCCGCGAATTTGATCAACTACTCTTCGTGCTTTGAAAACAGACATACATATATGTTGAGCTAAAACTTTAACTTCTGTACTTGAACGCAAGTTATTTCTCTTTATCATAAGGCTATCCCCTATTAAAATAAAAATTTTCAATTTATTTATATTTTTATTTTATTTTTTTTATAATATAATTTTATAATATAATTAATATAATATATATATATATATATTTATAATATATATATATAAATATATATAATATATATATATAATATAATATTAATAATAATAATATATTAATTTAATTAATTTAACATTAACGACGAGATTTATTATCGTTTCTTGCATGTCTTGCGAAAGTTAGAGTAGGCGCGAATTCTCCCAATTTATGACCTACCATACGATCTGTTATATAAATAGGTAAATGCTCCTTTCCATTATGAATAGCGATTGTATGGCCAATCATTGTGGGTATAATGGTAGATGCCCTAGACCAAGTTACTATTATTTCTTTCTCCTCCCTCATGTTGAGTTTTTTAATTTTTTCCGATAAATGATTAGCTACAAAAGGATTTTTTTTTATTGAACGTGTCACAGCGGATTACTCCTTTTTTTACATTTTTAAAATTAGCATTCTATGTTCAATATCTCGATCTAAGTATAAAGGTAAGAAAAAATACAATAATGATGAATGGAAAAAGAAAAAAGAGAAAATCCTTTAGCTAGATAAGGGGCGGATGTAGCCAAGTGGATCAAGGCAGTGGATTGTGAATCCACCACGCGCGGGTTCAATTCCCGTCGTTCGCCCATCACATTATTTCAAATTCCAAAAATTCGATTTTAAATATTCCTATTTACGGCGACGAAGAATAAAACTATCACTATATTTGTTCCTTTTCCTACTTCTTCTTCCAAGCGCAGGATAACCCCAAGGGGTTGCGGGTTTTTTTCTACCAATTGGCGCTCTCCCTTCACCGCCCCCATGGGGATGGTCTACAGGGTTCATAACTACTCCTCTTACTACAGGACGCTTACCTAGCCAACATTTAGATCCGGCTCTACCCAAACTTTTTTTGTTCACCCCAACATTACCCACTTGTCCGACTGTTGCTAAGCAGTTTTTGGATATCAAACGGACCTCCCCAGATGGTAATCTTAATGTGGCCGATTTACCCTCTTTTGCAATCAGTTTCGCTACAGCACCTGCCGCTCTAGCTAATTGCCCACCCTTTCCAAGTGTGATTTCTATGTTATGTATGGCCGTGCCTAAGGGCATATCGGTTGAAGTAGATTCTTCTTTTTTATCAATAAAAACCCCTTCCCAAACTGTACAAGCTTCTTCCAAAGCATACGGCTTTCTAGATGTATATGATGATATCTAGACAGATGGATCTTATATGAATCGTATGATGAAGTACCACATGAGTGGATATATAGGAATCCAAATCTGCCGAATCACTCATGTTATGATCTTCTACATCCTAGGTCTCCCCGTTCCGTCATCTGGCTTATGTTCTTCATGTAGCATTCACAGACCGAATGACTCTATGAAATTACGTCGATACTTCCACATATTGCGGGTAACGTAGGAGACATTTCTATTTTTCCCCGGGGGATCTTTATAATTACCACTGCTTAGCTTTCAATTCGCCTCTGACCATCAAATTAAATGTGAATAACCCGTCCTCCTTTCTTTGATTGAAACAAGGGGCGCTTCCGGTTCTGTGCGTGCTTCAAACAATTTTGTCTTCTCCATATTACCATATCTCTAGAGTCAATAATTTTCTATGAGGAACTACTGAACTCAATCACTTGCTGCCGTTACTCAACAGTTTTCTGCTGAGGTTTCTCCCGTAGAGGTAGTCAAATTGGATCAGTGATCGATTTCTAGGTTTCGTCGTAAACCTAATTGGTTACTTCCAATTACGTAAATCAATAGTTCAAACCGCACTCAAAGGTAGGGCATTTCCCATTGATATAGGAACTTCGGTACCAGAAACAATGGTATCTCCAATTATAGCCCCTCTGGGATGTAAAATATATCTCTTCTCACCATCCCCATAGTGTATGAGACAAATGTATGCATTTCGATTAGGGTCGTATTCTATGGTTACGATTCTACCAGATATGTCTTTTTTATTCCGTTGAAAATCGATTTGACGGTATAGACGCTTATGACCTCCCCCCCTATGCCCTGCGGTAATGATTCCTCTGGCATTACGACCTTTACTACAACGACGCTGTCCATGGATCAAATGATTTCGTGGATTGGATTTCACTTGACTGTCTATGGCTCCATTGCGTGTGCTCGGGGTAGAAGTTTTGTATAAATGTATCGCCGTGTTATTAAGTATTTTTCTTTAAGTTCTTTTCTCTATAAGAGGTGGAATAGAATAACCCGGTTGAAGCGTAATGATCATACGTTTGTAATGCATTGTATGTCCCATAATAGGTCCCATTCTTCTACCCTTTCCCGGGACTCGATGACTATTCATAGCTATTACCTTGACACCAAAGAAGAGTTCGACCCAATGCTTTATTTCTGTCCTAGTTGATCCTGATTCGACATTAGAAGTATATTGATTGTTCCCCAATAACCGAATACTTTTTTCTGTAAATACTGCATATTTGATTCCATCCATAAATCCATTTTCTTCCCTATGAGTTCCAGTATCGATAAGAATTCTAGTTCTTACTGTTCATATGTTATGGTATGAATATACCATACCAATTCGTTATGTATGGATGATGAGATTCCATTGATACAGAGCCAATTCCAATAGACTTATTGAACGTTCCCATTGGCGTGCATCCAGCAGGAATTGAACCTACGAATTTGCCAATTATGAGTTGGGCGCTTTAACCATTCAGCCATGGATGCTTAACAGGGATCATCGTACATCGTGAATAACCAAATTCCAATTGAAATGAAATCTTTAGGAGGAGTCAATGAAACGACATCAATTCAAATCCTGGATCTTCGAATTGAGAGAGATATTGAGAGAGATCAAGAATTCTCACTATTTCTTAGATTCATGGATCAAATTCGATTCAGTAGGATCTTTCACTCACATTTTTTTCCACCAAGAACGTTTTATGAAACTCTTTGACCCCCGAATTTGGAGTATCCTACTTTCACGTGATTCACAGGGTTCAAGAAGCAATCGATATTTCACGATCAAAGGTATAGTACTGCTTGTAGTAGCGGTCCTTATATCTCGTATTAACAATCGAAAGATGGTCGAAAGAAAAAATCTCTATTTGATGGGCCTTCTTCCTATACCTATGAATTCCATTGGACCCAGAAATGAGACATTGGAAGAATCTTTTTGGTCTTCCAATATCAATAGGTTGATTGTTTCGCTCCTGTATCTTCCAAAAGGGAAAAAGATTTCTGAGAGTTGTTTCATGGATCCGCAAGAGAGTACTTGGGTTCTCCCAATAAATAAAAAGTGTATCATGCCTGACCGGGGTTCGCGGTGGTGGAGGAACCGGATCGGAAAAAAGAGGGATTCTAGTTGTAAGGTATCTAATAAAACCGTAGCTGGAATTGAGATCTCATTCAAAGAGAAAGATAGCAAATATATGGAGTTTCTTTTTTTATCCTATACGGATGATCTGATCCGCAAGGACCATGATTGGGAATTGTTTGATCGTCTTTCTCCGAGGAAGAAGCAAAACATACTCAACTTGAATTCGGGACAGCTATTCGAAGTCTTAGGGAAAGACTTGATTTGTTATCTCATGTCTGCTTTTCGTGAAAAAAGACCAATTGAAGGGGGGGGTTTCTTCAAACAACAAGGAGCTGAGGCAACTATTCAATCAATTGAGCATGTTTCCCATCTCTTCTCGAGAAACAAGTGGGGTATTTCTTTGCAAAATTGTGCTCAATTTCATATGTGGCAATTCCGCCAAGATCTCTTCGTTAGTTGGGGGAAGAATCAGCACGAATCGGATTTTTTGAGGAACGTATCGAGAGATAATTTGATTTGGTTAGACAATGTGTGGTTGGTAAACAAGGATCGGTTTTTTAGCAAGGTACGGAATGTATTGTCAAATATTCAATATGATTCCACAAGATCCATTTTCGTTCAAGTAACGGATTCTAGCCAATTGAAAGGCTCTTCTGATCAATCCAGAGATCATTTCGATTCCATTAGAAATGAGGATTCCGAATATCACACATTGATCGATCAAAGAGAGATTCAGCAACTACTAAAAGCAAAAGAAAGATCGATTCTTTGGGATCCTTCCTTTCTTCAAACGGAAGGAAGAGAGATAGAATCAGATCGATTCCCGAAATGCCCTTTTGGATCTTCCTCAATGTACCGGCTATTCGCGGAACGTGAAAAGCAGATGGATAATCATCTGCTTCCGGAAGAAATCGAAGAATTTATTGGGAATCCTACAAGATCAATTCGTTCTTTTTTCTCTGACAGATGGTCAGAACTTCATCTGGGTTCGAATCCTACTGAGAGGTCCACTAGAGATCAGAAATTTTTGAAGAAAAAACAAGATGTTTCTTTTGTTCTTTCCAGGCGATCGGAAAATAAAGAAATGGTTGATATATTCAAGATAATTACGTATTTACAAAATACCGTCTCAATTCATCCTATTTCATCAGATCCGGGATCTGATATGGTTCCGAAGGATGAACCGGATATGGACAGTTCCAATAAGATTTCATTCTTGAACAAAAATCCATTTTTTGATTTATTTCATCTATTCCATGGCCGGAACAAGGGGGGATACACGTTACACCACGATTTTGAATCAGAAGAGAGATTTAAAGAAATGACAGATCTATTCACTCTATCAATA